TAAATCTAAGTTTTCTTCTTCTGCATGTAAAAAAGGGATCAATAAATCAATTAAATTCCGGGAGGCTTCATAAAGTGCTTCTTTTGGAGTTAAACTGCCATTTGTCCATATTTCGAGAAAAAGTATCTCTTGTTTTTCATTTCCATTTCCATAAGAATGAATACTATGATTCACGTTTCGAACAGGCATGAATAGAGCATCTATCGGATAATTTCCGTCTTGAAAGTTATGTGGCGCTTTTATATGATATCCGCGATTTCTCTCAAGTTGTAATCCAATACACAAGTCAATTGGTTCCGTCAAGCTAGCTATATGCTGTGTATTATCAACTATTTCTACATAAGGCGGCAAGATGATGTCTTGTGCAGTTACACATCTGGGGCCCCTAACGCAAATAGACGCCTCACAAGTTCCATATAGATTACTTCTTAATACTATTTCTTTCAAATTCATGAAAATTTCATGTACTGATTCTTGAATACCTAATATGGCAGAGTATTCGTGTGGTATTTTTTCAGATTTTGCACGTGTGATACATGTTCCTTCTATTTCGCCAAGCAATGCTCTTCGCATCGCAATGCCTATTGTATCAGCTTGACCTTTCATAAGTGGAGAGAGAATAAAGCGCCCATAATAAAGACATTTACTATCTGTTCTTGATTCAACACACTTCCACTGAAGTGTCCGAGTAGATACTCTTATTTTCTCTCGAACCATAGTAATATTTTTAAAAATTGATCATATCTTTGAATCATTTATTTCTCTTGAAATATCTTCAATTCTGATTTCTACACACGTCTTTTTTTAGGAGGCCTACAGCCGTTATGGGGCATAGGAGTTACGTCTCGTACGAAACTTAACAGTATACCGCTTCTACGAATAGCCCGTAATGCTGCATCTCTTCCGAGACCAGGACCCTTTATCATGACTTCGGCTCGTTGCATACCTTGTTCCAATACCGTACGAATAGCATTTCCTACTGCAGTTTGAGCCGCAAACGGTGTCCCTCTTTTTGTACCCCTGAATCCACAAGTACCGGAAGAAGACCAAGAAACTACTCGACCCCGTACATCTGTAACAGTCACAATGGTATTATTGAAACTTGCTTGAACATGAATAATTCCCTTTGGTATTTTACGTGCACTTTTACGCGAATTAATACGTCCATTTCTACGTGAACCAATTTTGGGTATAGGTTTTGCCATATTTTTTCATCTCATAAAAATAAGTCAACGATATATGGATATATCCATTTCATGTCAAAACAAATCCTTCCGTTTTTTTATATCAATCAAATCTTTTAGCAATTCTTTCTAGATAGTTCCTTTTAGTTTTTAGTATAGTAGTTATCCTTGTCGTTGTTTGTGTTTTGGGTTAGAACAAATTACTATAATTCGTCCTCGTCTGCGGATCAGCCGGCATTTTTCACAAATTTGACGAACAGAAGCTCTTATTTTCATATTTTTTATTCCGTTGTGTTTTTTTTTTTGAATCTAATTCTTGGAAGAAAATAGGTTTTTGAATATTTTGAATCTCGAATTGTATTCTTATAGAAAGGAGTGTTGAAGTTGAAAAACTATCTAATCGTTCGAATCCTTGTTGCGGAGTCTATAAATTATACGACCTCTAGTTGAATCATAACGGCTTATTTCAATCTTAACTCTATCTCCCGGTAGGATTCGTATAGAACTACGTCGTATCCTTCCTGAAACGTAACCGAGAATAAGATCTTCATTATCTAAACGAACCCAGAACATACCATTAGGAAGTGATTCGGTAATCAAACCTTCATGAATCCATTTTTGTTCCTTCATTCCAGACAAAACCCCCTTAAAGTATCAACTAATAGAGGAATGATATTAGACAAGCTGTCTTTTCTCTTTTTTTGTTCACAAATCGAAAATTTTGGATCCAATTCAGATAGTATAGGGATTACCATATATAACATAAAATTTCTCCACCAATTCGTTCTAGTCGAGCCTCTCGATCTGTCATTATACCTCTAGAGGTAGAAAGAATTGCAATCCCCATTCCACCTAAAATTCTAGGAATTCGTTGATAGTTAGAATAGATTCGTAGACCAGGTCGGCTGATCCTTTTTAAATGGAAAGTATTTTTATAAGGCGTTTTCTTATTTCGTCTATGTCGCAGAGTTAAAACCAAAAAGTAGTTGTTTCTTTCTTGATGTTTTCTCGCATTTTCGATAAAGCCTTCTCGTAAAAGTATTTTAACAATGTTTTCGGTGATTCCAGTAGATACTATTCGAACCGTTCCTTTTCTATTCATGTCTGCATTTCGTATAGAGGTTATTATATCAGCAATAGTGTCTCTACTCATGATGAACTAAAATAAGTGGTTCCCCAAAAATTTGATATAATCAACATGCCTTTATTATTAGTTTAGTATTAAATTTTAAATTATAAAAAACTTCAAAACGAAAGATATATACGTGATACACAATTTCCTATTTTTATTTTTTTTCAGTCAAATACCCTACTTCTCATCTTATAATACCTCAGGAGCTAATGAAACTATTTTAGTAAAGTTTTGTCTCAATTCCCTGGCAATTGCACCAAAAATTCGAGTTCCTTTTGGATTTCCTTCTTGATCAATGATAACTGCGGCATTGTCATCATATCGTATTATCATACCGTTGGCGCGTTTGAGTTCTTTACAGGTACGTACAATTACAGCTCTGATCACTTCTGATCTTTCTAAGGGCGTGTTGGGTATTGCTTCTTTAATCACAGCAACAATAACGTCACCAATACGAGCATATCGGCGGTTGCTAGCTCCTATGATTCGAATACACATCAATTCTCGAGCCCCGCTGTTGTCTGCTACATTCAAATGGGTCTGAGGTTGAATCATATTTTGTTTTTATCTGTTCTTTCAATGTAAAAATAAAAGAAAAAGAAATATTGTTTGTCCAAAAAAAACTTCTATTTGTTTTTATCCAAAAGATCCATTTCCTTTAGTTCCACATTCTTATCCTGAAATAATGAATTGAGTTCGTATAGGCATTTTCGATGCCGCTATTGCGATAGCCCGGCGGGCTATATTTTCGGCTACTCCGCTTATTTCATAAAGTATTCGACCTGGTTTGACAACAGCTACCCAATATTCGGGCGATCCTTTACCGGAACCCATACGGGTTTCCGCGGGTCTTACTGTAACAGGTTTGTCGGGAAATATACGTACCCATATTTTTCCACCGCGACGTGCATTTCGTGTCATTGCTCGCCGCCCTGCTTCTATTTGTCTAGACGTGATCCAAGCGGGTTCAAGTGCCTGAAGAGCATATCTTCCAAAACAAATACGATTCCCCCGACAAGATATTCCCTTCATTCTTCCTCTATGTTGTTTACGGAATTTAGTTCTTTTGGGGTTATAGTTGATGGTTTTTTGGAATTCCATCTCTACTACAGAACCGGACGTGAGAGTTTCTTCTCATCCAGCTCCTCGCGAATGAAAAAAGAAAAATTTCATTTAAAATGAATATTTTCTTTTTATATAATTAATATATACATGTAATAATACGCTGAATAAATACACTGAATAAATTCTTTTGGATTCACCTAGTTTACTAGATATTTTTATTTGGGTATATAAATAGCCAATTTAAATTTCTTTAAATCTCTATTTTATTCCTTTTTTGTATATTTTTGTTTTTTTCTATAATAGTGCATTCTTTTTCATTTTAGTTTTATAAAAAGTTTTTCTATTTTATATTAAATTGGATTGCTCAAATATGAGGAATTCAATGAAAATAAAAAAGAAAAGGGGAATTTTCGCGGGCGAATATTTACTCTTTCAATATCTATATCTATTTTAACTGTAAAGTTAGTTTATCATTTTTTATAATATGAATAGGTTTTTGGTTCGTTCCGCCATCCTTACCAATGAATCGTTAGGATTCATTTTTAATTGAATCTTACGGATTCACGGATTCCGTCGTTCCCATCGCTTCTTGATTAATGATTAGGTCTAAATTTTACAACGGAGCTCGTAATGAAATTTGTTCTTGAGACAACCCTCTTAGTCGTGATTGGTTCGAAGCTCTTATTTTTTTTTCTATGAAACAGATTTATATCATATAATTTTGCGTCAATCTGTATTAATGCTTTATTACATTTTTTTTATGAGATGTTTCAAAGACCTTACATATTGGAATCATATATCTTTTCTATTCGATTCTTTTTTTTTCTTTCTCTCATCTTTCCTTTTATCCGTATCCTTTTTTTTCTTTTTTGTATTTTTTTTTGTTTGACAATAAATCTAATGAATTGTTTATGCCAAAAAAAATGCAGTTCCTACAATGCTAGGGCTAAAATAACATATCTTGACTGCTTTCTTGGATCCAAATAATGTGATGCGATGAGTTGGTTATTAGTTCCTAGTTATGAGTTTCTATTTTGTATGATTTGTTCTTTTGTTTATTTAGTTTTAATTTTAACAAAAACCAACGAGTCACACACTAAGCATAGCAATTTTTTCAAAAGGTCAATCGAATTTTTATTAAACCTTATGGGATTAAAATGGGATTCAAAATGAGAATTTGTTCGGTGGAAAAAGAAGCAAAAAGATTGTTATTTTATGTTCCATCATTAAATCGATACCAAAAGAAAAATTAAGTAAAGGCTTATTATTACTCGTCCATAAATATCCAAATTTTGATTCCCAATACTCCATAGATAGTTCGAACCGTATAAGCACAATAATCGATTTTCGCGCGAATGGTTTGTAAGGGAACCCTACCCTCTCTTATCCATTCGATACGTGCAATTTCTTTTCCATCGATACGGCCGGCAATTTGGATTTGAATTCCTTTTGTATCAGCTTGTTCGGTTAATTCGATAGCTTTTTTCATTGCTTTTCGAAATGATACTCTACTCTTTAGTTGTCCGGCTATAAATTCCGCAAGAATGTTAGGGTGCCCATAAGGTTTTGCAATTCTTGTAATAGCAATATTGAGTTTTCGGTTTACACAATTCAATTCT